TTGATTTCTGTCCTAGTTGATTCTGATTCGACATTCAAAGTATAGTGATTTTTCTCCTCTATCCGCATTCTTTTTTCTGTAAATCCTGGACCACCCATAAATCGATTTTCCTCCCTCTGAGTTCTATTCTAGTCTCAATAATAATGCTTGTTTCATTTAAGTATATATAATGAAGTATAAAGTAGGTCAAATAAATAAGGAGTCAAAAAACCCCTCCCCCAAAACGTATTTTCATTTTTCATTGCATAGAGCTTTCTCTATGTATACATAGAAAAGGTATACATAGAAAAGCAAGTTTATTCCCTAAACCGGACTGTTCACTACTCTGTTTATGAACTTTAGACGTTAGCTCTTTGATATGAAATCAAAAAGTTTTTATAATAGAAAGGACTGAATCGAAGAATGTTTTGTTATCTCTCTCATCATTTATCTTTATCATCATTTAAAGGAAATCTGTACCCCCACTGTCTAATAAGGACTCCAATCATTAATCATTCTTGGATATAAAGAATATCCAAATACCAAACCCGTACTTTAGATGATAACCTTGTCCAAGGGGAACAAGGGGAACAAGAGGAAAAGGCTCTTGAAAAGAGCAAAGAAAGAGCTTGTTCTTCCTCGTTAATAAACTCTTCCAATAATGTCGAACCTGCTTTTTTTCAAAAAAGCACGTACAGTCCTTTTGTGTTTACGAGCCAAAGTTTTAAGACAAGAAAGTCTTAGTATATATTTGACTCGATACAAAACCTTTTTGTTTGAAGACCCGCTGTGATAATGAGAAAGATTTCTGCCCATACGTATAAATCGGTCAATAATATCAGAATCAGATGAGTCGGTCCAAGTTGGCTTACTAATGGGCTGCCCTACCGGATTACAAAATTGCGCTTTAGCCAAGGATTGAATTAGATAAAAAGTTGGAATGATTGTTTCGACCTTATTCATAGGATTATCTATTAAAAATTCATTTTTAATACTTGACTCCGTACCACCAAAGAAGTTGGTTGTACACTTAAAATATAACTGAAGGGAGTGTTGGGATAATTTGTTTCTATGCACCCTTCCTGGTTGAGACCATACATCAAAATGACATTCCCATAACTTTATAAGATAATTTTTCCATTTAGTCATCAAAAGAGGCCTGTCTTTTAAAATCAGAATGTATTTTCCTTGATATCTAACATAATGAATGAAGGGGTCAAACACCAGAATGCGCTCCAAATTGTTTGCAAAGATAGATACTTTACCTTCCATCTTTTTATAGAAAAGAATTCGCTCGAGAAAACTTCCAAAAGATGTTGATCGTAAATGAGAAGATTTATTCTGAAGAAAAAGGAGGATGGATTCATATTCACATACATAAGAATTATATAGAAAGAGGAACAATCTTACATTTTTTGTTGAAAAAACGAAATTACGACTTTTTGGAATAATAAGACTATTCCAACTCCAACCCTGATAGAGAAAGAACCGTAAAAAATGTAGAAAGGGGGCGTCTTTCACCCAATAACGAAGAGCTTCAACTAGGATTTCCAGATGGGTAGGGTGGGGTATTAGTACATCTGAGAAAAAATGGAAATGGGAGCAGTCGTCCTCTAAAAAGGTCAATATTGACTGCATTGATCGTAAATGAAAAGATGTTGCTATTTCTTTGCCTTGTAAAGAAGATACTAATTGAAGAAAAAGGGGAATTTCTGCAATATCTGCAAATACCTCTGATATCATTTGAGAATAGACATTCGAATTGTGACCCAACAATGGATTTTGGGTCGAATAAGTTGGACATAAGTTGGACAAATTACCAAAGGGTCATACATTCTTCGAAATATCCGTGTAACTCTAGCATTCCAAACGCAAAAAAAAATGACCGGTTACCCGAATAACCAGTCCCACAATTTTTTCCAAAGACTCGTATCCTTTCTCGGATCCTTTTGATTCTTTCTATCCTTTGGATTCTGGTCCTTTTTTGGACCCTTGGTCCCAGTATTCTTGCGACCTCCCGCTTCGCCGCCAAAGAGACCGCCGCCTTTAGTAGCGGTACCTCCCTTATTCTGAATATTGGGGAGTGCCGGGTTTTCTTCTATATCCGATTTCGAGTCCGAAGACTCGGAATCAGAATCGTCATCTTCGCCGTGAATTCCCAGTCTTTGACGGCGGATCTTACCTTGTACTTTCTCGAGGTCTATTATTGGCATGATTGGGAAAAATGCCAATAGAATGCCGCTCTCCGTAGTCAATAGCAAATACAGGACACTCCATACGGGAAGTACCGTTAGTCCAAGAATCCGCAAAATCTGAGTCCGATAAATCTGAGTTCGAGTTCGAGTTGGGTTACTCATACTATATTACCTCCAGCCCGTTTTGGGCGTAATCAAAATAACGGCCACCCACAGCCGCCGACAGACTTAGCTGCCTAATGGGACGGAAGGATTCGAACCTTCGCGTATCGAGATCAAAACCCGACGCCTTCATCCTCTTGGCTACGTCCCAAAAAAAGTGCACCTGCACCCACCCCCCAAGAAAAAGAACGACAAAAAGAACCGCTTTCCCAAGCTCATGTTAGAGTCTAACATGACCGATGTGTGTTTGTCAACCACGAAAAAAACCAAGCTATCCAACTATCTTCCAAATATCTGTGGAATAGATTGATATCTAATATCAATCTCTCATATCCATTTATGATCTCATAAATCAAAATGGAATAACTCGGTTGAAGCGTAATGATCAACCGTCTGTAATGCATTCTATGTCCCATACTAGGTCCCATTCTGAAACCCTTATTTTGGGCGGAATTCAAAATGACGGACGTAGCCGCCGGCAGACATAGCTGCCGGAATTCACAATGACGGACGTAGCCGCCGGCAGACATAGCTGCCGGAATTCACAATGACGGACGTAGCCGCCAGCAGACCTAGCTGCCTATTGTGGGACGGAAGGATTCGAACCTTCGCGTATCGAGATCAAAACCCGACGCCTTCATCCTCTTGGCTACGTCCCAAAAAAAGTGCACCTGCACCCACCCCCCAAGAAAAAGAACGACAAAAAGAACCGCTTTCCCAAGCTCATGTTAGAGTCTAACATGACCGATGTGTGTTTGTCAAACACGAAAAAAACCAAGCTATCCAACTATCTTCCAAATATCTGTGGAATAGATTGATATCTAATATCAATCTCTCATATCCATTTATGATCTCATAAATCAAAATGGAATAACTCGGTTGAAGCGTAATGATCAACCGTCTGTAATGCATTCTATGTCCCATACTAGGTCCCATTCTGAAACCCTTATTTTGGGCGGAATTCAAAATGACGGACGTAGCCGCCGGCAGACATAGCTGCCGGAATTCACAATGACGGACGTAGCCGCCGGCAGACCTAGCTGCCTATTGTGGGACGGAAGGATTCGAACCTTCGCGTATCGAGATCAAAACCCGACGCCTTCATCCTCTTGGCTACGTCCCAAAAAAAGTGCACCTGCACCCACCCCCCAAGAAAAAGAACGACAAAAAGAACCGCTTTCCCAAGCTCATGTTAGAGTCTAACATGACCGATGTGTGTTTGTCAACCACGAAAAAAACCAAGCTATCCAACTATCTTCCAAATATCTGTGGAATAGATTGATATCTAATATCAATCTCTCATATCCATTTATGATCTCATAAATCAAAATGGAATAACTCGGTTGAAGCGTAATGATCAACCGTCTGTAATGCATTCTATGTCCCATACTAGGTCCCATTCTGAAACCCTTATTTTGGGCGGAATTCAAAATGACGGACGTAGCCGCCGGCAGACATAGCTGCCGGAATTCACAATGACGGACGTAGCCGCCGGCAGACCTAGCTGCCTATTGGGGGACGGAAGGATTCGAACCTTCGCGTATCGAGATCAAAACCCGACGCCTTCATCCTCTTGGCTACGTCCCAAAAAAAGTGCACCTGCACCCACCCCCCAAGAAAAAGAACGACAAAAAGAACCGCTTTCCCAAGCTCATGTTAGAGTCTAACATGACCGATGTGTGTTTGTCAACCACGAAAAAAACCAAGCTATCCAACTATCTTCCAAATATCTGTGGAATAGATTGATATCTAATATCAATCTCTCATATCCATTTATGATCTCATAAATCAAAATGGAATAACTCGGTTGAAGCGTAATGATCAACCGTCTGTAATGCATTCTATGTCCCATACTAGGTCCCATTCTGAAACCCTTTCGTAGGAGTCGATGACTCTTACTTTGACACCAAATAAGCGTTCGACCCAATACTTGATTTCTGTCCTAGTTGATCCTGATTCGACATTCAAAGTATATTGATTTTTCTCCTCTATCCGCATCCTTTTTTCTGTAAATCCTGGACCACCCATAAATCGATTTTCCTCCCTCTGAGTTCTATTCTAGTCTCATTCATACTACACTACCCCCGGCCCGTTTTTAAGTATATATAATGAAGTATTAATAATGGTCATAAATCGATTTTCCTCCCTCTGAGTTCTATTCTAGTCTCAATAATAATGGTTGTTTCATTTAAGTATATATAATGAAGTATTAATAATGGTTGTTTCATTTAAGTATATATAATGAAGTATAAAGTAGGTCAAATAAAAAGGAATCAAAAAACCCCTCCCCCAAAACGTATTTTCATTTTTCATTGCATAGAGCTTTCTCTATGTATACATAGAAAAGGTATACATAGAAAAGCAAGTTTATTCCCTAAACCGGACTGTTCACTACTCTGTTTACGAACTTTAGACGTTAGCTCTTTGATATGAAATCAAAAAGTTTTTATAATAGAAAGGACTGAATCGAAGAATGTTTTGTTATCTCTCTCATCATTTATCTTTATCATCATTTAAAGGAAATCTGTACCCCCACCCACTGTCTAATAAGGACTCCAATCATTAATCATTCTTGATTGATAAGTTCATTGATATAAAGAATATCCAAATACCAAACCCGTACTTTAGATGATAACCTTGTCCAAGGGGAACAAGGCTCTTGAAAAGAGGAAAAGGCTCTTGAAAAGAGCAAAGAAAGAGCTTGTTCTTCCTCGTTAATTGCATTTTTTGGTCGAAAAGGAACTGTCAAAAAGACAAAAAGGAGCCCTAGTGAAAGCATGATCCCGCGCAAGTCCATAAATGGACTCCCGAAAAAGAAGTGGGTAGAGAAAGGGATCGTCTTGGGATTGAGCGAATTCGAAATATCTGTGTAATTCTGGCATTACAAACGCCAAAATGACTCGAATATCCATTCCAAAAATTTCTTCCAAAGATTAGTATCCTTCACCCTTAGTAGCAGTACCCCCCTTGTTCTGGGTATCGGTTGGTGTCGGGTTTTCTGATGACGCTATATCCGATTCTTCGTCCTCGGACTCGGAATCAGAATCTTCTCCGTCAATCCCTAGTCTCTTTCGCTGTATGAATGCCAGTATTCTACCCCTATTTTTTTTCATTTTTTGGAATAGAACCCAAAAACCATAAATTAGAACTAAAATGAAATATAAATGCGGTAAGAGAATACAAAATATGTACGTTCGAATCGGATGGGGTAATAACTCATGCAATACCTCAACAAGCTCTGCCGTAAGTGTTTTCTTTGGATCACTCATAATAAATTGTAAATTCGCTCCAATGTTGGAATTGTGTTCGTGACCAACTTCTTACTATTATTAAATATTATTAAATTGGACAGACAGTAGGATTGTATTAATGAAAAAGCATGAATAAGAAAGTAATACCTCAATTGATCGAATTCGAAATATCCCTATTCGAATAATTATCCCAATCTTTTTTATACTGTAATCTTTACAAATCTAATTGTTTCGGGCAATTTCAAACTAGTCATAATTTCTTTTTTATTTTTCCCAATTTATTAATAACAAAACATATTTTTCCAATGTATAAAATCAAAATTCCAATGGCTTTTGCTACGATAACCTTCGCAACCAATATTTTTTATTTTTTTTCTTTGTTGTCGGGACGCTATCGGGCCAGGTAAAAGAGACTATTTATTGATAGAAGAGGGTCCAGGGAGAATTTTAGGAAGAGGCTCTTGAAAAGAGCAAAGAAAGAGCTTGTTCTTTCTCGGTAATTGAATTTATTGGTCGAAAAGGAACTGTCAAAAAGACAAAAAGGAGCCCGAGTGAAAGCATGATCCCGCGCAAGTCCATAAATGGACTCGCGAAAAAGAAGTGGGTAGAGAAAGGGATCGTCTTGGGATTGAGCGAATTCGAAATATCCGTGTAACTCTAGCATTCCAAACGCAAAAAAAAATGACCGGTTACCCGAATAACCAGTCCCACAATTTTTTCCAAAGACTCGTATCCTTTGTCGTATCCTTTTGATTCTTTCTATCCTTCGGATTATTGTCCTTTTTTGGACCCTTGGTCCCAGTATTCTTTCGACCTCCCGCTTCGCCGCCAAAGAGACCGCCGCCTTTAGTAGCGGTACCTCCCCTATTCTGAATATTGGGGAGTGCCGGGTTTTCTTCTATATCCGATTTCGAGTCCGAAGACTCGGAATCAGAATCGTCATCTTCGCCGTGAATTCCCAGTCTTTGACGGCGGATCTTACCTTGTACTTTCTCGAGGTCTATTATTGGCATGATTGGGAAAAAGGCCAATAGAATGCCCCTCTCCGTAGTACATATAAAATAGAGGACACTCCATACGGGAAGTGCCGTTAGTCCAAGAATCCGCAAAATATGAGTCCGATAAATCTGAGTTCGAGTTGGGTTACTCATACTACATTACCTCCAGCCCGTTTTGGGCGTAATCAAAATAACGGCCACCCACAGCCGCTGACAGATCTAGCTGCCTAATGGGACGGAAGGATTCGAACCTTCGCGTATCGAGATCAAAACCCGACGCCTTCATCCTCTTGGCTACGTCCCAAAAAAAGTGCACCTGCACCCACCCCCCAAGAAAAAGAACGACAAAAAGAACCGCTTTCCCAAGCTCATGTTAGAGTCTAACATGACCGATGTGTGTTTGTCAACCACGAAAAAAACCAAGCTATCCAACTATCTTCCAAATATCTGTGGAATAGATTGATATCTAATATCAATCTATCCTAAGGGTTCTCGGTGAAAGCGCGAGATACTATCTCGCGTATCCGGGTCCAAGCCCTCCGGTTACTATTCCTCTAAAGCGCGAAATAGTATCTCGCGTAGCCGGGTCCAAGCCCTCCGTTTCCTATTCCTCTGAAGTTCAGCAAAAATTCCCGCCTTCTTTAAAATATCATAAACAGTTCCTGTCGGTTGAGCGCCCTGTTCAAGAAAATCGAGAATAGCGAGTACATTACTAACGTCAGTACATTACTAACGCCAGTACATTACTTTGTCAGTACATTACTAACGTCAGTCCATTACTAACGTCAGTCCATTACTAACGCCAGTACATTACTAAGAGCTATCCCACTATCTATTCTATATTTAGTCATTCGAAGGTTGTTTTTACTAACAGCAAAAATAGCATATATTCCTTACTCTAGCGGTCTATCCTTTATCCCTACGAAATGTCAGACGAAATAGAATGGATTTTCGATTTAGAAGGTTAGAAGGGATATAAAAAATCAAATTCTTCCGTTTTGATTGGGTCTTCCCAGAAAAAGAATGTCTTTTGTTTGACTGATGGGGACAATAAAGAATGAATTCTAACAAATGGAAAAAACTCTAAAACCAAAATGAAGAATATAATAAGAAATAAACAGAGTTTTCTTTATCTTAGTCGAAACGCCTCGTAATCTTCAACCAATTCTGTGCTTCAATATAATTACCAGGAGTAAGCGTTATAGCTTGTTTCCAATACTCGGCGGCTAGGTCGAACCAAGTCTCCGCAATTTCGGAATCTCCCTGTCGAATGGCCTGCTCCCCCCAGTCGGAATAGGAATAGGTGGGTCAATTCCTTCCCTTAGAACCGTACTTGAGGGTTTCCTACCTCATACGGCTCCGCAATCAATTCTTTTGGTTTTTCGTTTTTTTTGTTAATCTGTTAATCTGTCCTGTCCTATCTAATCCATTCAAAGAGATTTCCGATAGATCTATCCCAGTTATTTAGGATTAACTAAAAGAGGTGAATTCCATGAGTTTGAAACTTTCATTTTTATTAATGATTCATTTTCATTTTAGTTTTATCTCTTTTCCCATCCTTTACCATCCTCAGAAGAATAAAGTACGGGTCTTTTCGCTATTATTTGCTTTTTATCCTACTAATTTTCTTAAAGGTAACTATCTCAGTTTCATAGAGAAATGAATATAGACTCTTTGAAAAAGGCTTTTTTTTATTCTTATTCATTTTCTTCTTATTCAAGATTCATAATAAGGAAAAGATAAGAAGGAAAAGAAAAACCTTACTATCTTTGGGATCTGATGCTACGCCGCTGCTCAATATCTTACCTTTAGGGGGTCGGCTCGATTACATAAGCGGATTCCTAACTTTTTTCTCATACCATGAGATAAGTAATAAGTAAACAGTTCTTATTGCATTGGCTCGACTCAAAACCTCGCAAATTTATCCTTACGGCGCTTCCTCTATCAATTAGATCCTTTATCCATAGAATAAAGTATCTAGGCATATCTTTTTTTTTTCATATTTCAACTTCTACGAAGTTTCTTTCCTTGCTACAGCTGATAAAAATCGTTATTTTGGACGATGTATACGTAGCAAGCCTTTTCTTTTTTTGTTCTAGTATTTTTGAGTGGCTTTGCTCTTAACTTTCTTTCCTTTTTTCTTTCTCTTTCTATAGTGGAGATAGCCGCACGTAATGACAGATCACAGCCATATTATTAAAAGCTTGTGGTAAGAATGGGTTTCGCTCTAGTGCCCGAAAATAATATTCCAAAGCTTTCGTATGTTCTCCGTTACTTGTGTGGATAAGGCCTATATTATAGAGTATATAGCTTCGATCATAGGGATCCATTTCTAGTCGCATAGCTTCATAATAATTCTGCAAAGCTTCCGCATAATTTCCTTCGGATTGAGCCGACATCCGTTACGGTCGTCATTCGATTTCAAGATTCAAGAATCTCCGTTCCAAAACCGTACGTGAGATTTTCATCTCATACGGCTCCTCCCTTAATTTGTGTGTATAATGAGAGTGGTACAAGGAATAAAAAAAGATTTGAATTGTCGCATTATTAACTGAGCGGGGCTAGTGTTTTTACAAGAAATCTCTAGCCAACCCCCGTTTAAACTTTAAAAGAAAAGAGTTTGTTTTAACAGCAAACGTGTTGGTACTAGATAAAAAAAAGGGTAATTATAAAAATTTCTTTGTCCTCAACGCCCACTAATTCCTGGTAATTGCGCACTTCAACAGTCTTGGATGGTTATACGTGTATACAAAGTACGAACGAGATGGATGTTTTTTGTCCCAACCATTCTTCTTCGGCCCGATCCCGATAGGGGCAAGGGATAATTTATAACAAAATTTTCGTGTTGTTGATTCCTAGACGTAGTGCTTCTTCCCCTATGCCGCCTATTGGGCCGAGTCCAATCAAATAGGGTTGACCCACATTATAGAATAGAACCCACATAGGTCTAGCCTTTCGCTCAATACTAGAATCAAATCAATTGACAATTGAAGCACCTAAGGTTGCATTAATCGGGGATACACGACAAAAGGAATTGTTCTTATGTTATTGAAAAACTTCACCTTCAGCAAGCGTAGATTTTTTTTCAAGAATTCTTTTTCTTTCTATCCCGAATACATGTGTCTTTCTCCTAAGGCCGAGGGCGGTAAAAAAAAAGAATCAAATCACACCATCTCTGTAATAGGTAAATGCCTCCTTTTCTCCTGAGGTTGTGGGAATTACTCGTAATAAGATGTTGGCCATAATTGAAAAGGTCTTATCAATAAAATTTCCATTTATCCGTGATCTAGGCATAGAGAGCAATCCGTTCTATAATTCGATTCTTTTCATTACCTCTCGCGAGAAAACGATCCCACAAACAAAGGAAGGAATTATACAACGCAAAATAACAGAAAAAGAAAAGAGACTCATTAACAAAAAAAAGAGATATCCCCTTACTCCAATGTTTTTTTACAGGATTTGGATTTGACAGGAATCAATAAAAAAAAGAAATAGTTGGTTGAATCCGACTCACTTTCGCTCACATCACATGGAGTGATATAAAAATGAATGGAACTTTTCCGATTTCATCGAAGTTGAATCATTCTATGACGAAACTAGAGCAACCGCCCACTCTTTTATTGGGTGCAGAAGCAAGTATACAATCAAATGTCAAATATATAAATTACTGGGATTTCTTTTTGAATTTGTACTAGAGCTATGGGCGAAGGGATTATTGCTGAGAGATCTAAAACGGGAAAGGAAGTAATTTGCCTTTTCTTATGGAAATGGAATTGTAGTCTAAATAGAATCATCTAAAGTAAAGGTATCCATTAACCATAGTCATAGTATAAAAAAAAAAAAAAGATAGACCCCGATTTGTGCCCCATTCATTGATTCAATTCCGTAAAAATATCAGAAAAAGAATAGGGGCAGGGTAGTAGGGGTAGGAGCATTCTCATTCTATTCGCAAACAAAGATGAATAGATATATATATTTTTTTTTTGAACCGTTTTTCACAAAAAATCCCGGTATTTCCCAGGCTCAAAAAAGGGCCTTTCTTTTTTCTTTGATGAAAGGCTTTCTATTTCTATTTTTATATAGATAGTTGAATTGAATTTGTTGTCCGGCCCTACCTAACAAAACTACCCAATCTGAATGACTCGCTGTTTAATCGGTTTCGAGGCCATAATCGTTGTGTAGGAGAGATGGCCGAGTGGTTCAAGGCGTAGCATTGGAACTGCTATGTAGACTTTTGTTTACCGAGGGTTCGAATCCCTCTCTTTCCGCACCTTCGCCCAATTCGCAAATGTAATATTAATGGCTACAATGTCTCAAATCAAATAACAATGGATACCAGTATTCAAAGAATTCGCCCTTTCTAGAGATTCTTTTTTCCTAATTTATGTGGCATTAGGAAAATGCTGGAAAGAGCATACAAAGAGCAAAATTTCGTTACTGATCCATGATACATGAATGAGAGAAAAACCTCCGATTGCTTTAACTTCGTACTCACGAAAGGAGGGGGACAAAACGGCCCGAAAGCTTGTTTTGTTGTTATCTTACTTAGGATTTTTTAGTCTGACGAGAATAATATCCTACAAGCATCAATTCTTCTATTTTCAAACCAACCGACTTTCTATCTATTATTTGATTGACTAACCCCTTATATTGGCGTGGGTACCTAGTCAAATGATCTGGTAATTTCTTTTTCTTACGGAGTGATGATTCAAGATAATTTTGAATCAGAGTTCTTGATTTTTCTTTCTCCCTTGCTGTAATGATATCTCGGGGTTTGCAGCGATAACTTGGTATATCAACCATGCGGCCGTTTACTAAGATATGTCTATGATTAACTAATTGGCGGGCTTGAGGAATAGTAGAAGCCATCCCCAATCGAAAAAGAGTATTATCCAAACGCATTTCAAGTAATTGTAGTAAAACTTGACCTGTTATCCCCTTGGCTTTTACAGCAATACGAACGTATTGAAGTAATTGGCGTTCTGTAAGACCATAATGAAAACGGATTCTTTGTTTTTCGTGTAAACAACTTTGATAGTAATTTTTTTCCCTTTTTTTCCTAAAGGGCTGAGTTTTGTCTTTGGGTATTCTAGTAGTTAGTCCCGGTAACTCCCCAAGCCGGCGTATTTTTTTGAAACGAGGTCCTCGGTAACGCGACATATAAACTCCCTTTTTAGTTCAATTTCAAAAACCTAAATTAAAAATGAACTCAACGATAAATGAAGCGAAAGCGTTGAAATATTGTACTACGATTCCATTGTAGTCCAAAGAATAATGAGATGAAATCTAGCAATATTTGTATTGTATACATAAAAAAAAAAATGAAAAAGGTAGCCCTTTTGGTTTGTTCTGCGGGGATCTAACTCCTTAGATTTTTATTAAAAATAGTAGAAGTTCCTACGGCATAATGGACCATCGTCCCCGGAGGGACGAAGCCTTTTCAATGTTATGCGGTTTCAAACATTATTATGTAAAAAATCAACGAACTCAAAAAAAGCCGGCTATCGGAATCGAACCGATGACCCTCGCATTACAAATGCGATGCTCTAACCTCTGAGCTAAGCGGGCTCAACTAACAAACAGAAATTTTATATGCATAGGAAGTCAGTAAACTGCAGGGGTTTTGGCTATTAAAATGAACTGTTCAATTCATTCTTAGCTATTCAGTCAGTATTCAGAATTAATATTCAAATATAATTAAAGAAATATATAATAATTAAAATTTTCAAATAAATATTTGATATTCTAAATATTCGAATATTGATATTATAGAACAGAACATACCAATTCATATAACAATTAATAGACTATAACGGTCAGTATAGTATATAATTGATATTTATTTCTCAATTACCAAAATAATCAATATCTTCCTTTTAATTAGAAATTAAAAAGAGGTAAGATTTTTTTTTTATTTTTTATTTAATTGAATTCAAAACGGGTATTTGAAATTTTTTGAATTTCTTTTTTATTATTATATATTGAATTCTATTTCATTACGTATTGAATTATAAATTACTAAATTAATGGAAAAATGAGTTATAGCCATTAACTATTAACTATAATATGGTTAATATGGTTAAATCTTAAAATCTTAACCAGTTATATATCCTATCGTATTAATTCTTATATATAATATATATATAAATTTTCGTCTTATATATTTATATATTCGCCAATTTATTTGATTCTTTTTTTTTATATACATAATACTCTAATCTAAAAATTTTTGTATATACTCTAACTCTAATCTCATTTTTTTCTATTTATATTTTTTTTCTATTGATATAATAATTATATATTTAGATAATTATTAGTCAATCTATTCTACTCTATTCTAATTATCTAATTAGAATTTATTAATATTTCATTTATTAATAATTTTGAATAAATAGAAAATGAAATGCCCGTTTTATTTACCCCATTTGCGTTTTTTTATGTTATATAGCGTAGCATTTACTCTAAGTAAAGATAAAAAAAATGAAATTCAAAAAAAGCAATTCAGATAATAGTGAGACATCACTATGTTTTCATTCGAAAAGTGAAAGCTAAAGAAAAGACGAAAAAAAAATAAAGAAAGAACGGACCGTTCGAGTATTCAAAGTTAGATAAAAAAAATGAGAGGAAGGAAGCATATATACCTTGTGTAATATATAGATCTATCCGTCTAAATGGAGTTGCGGGTACAGAAAGGGTATAATCCTTTTGGACCAAAGAGGGTCCCCGATAGAATCGAGATGAAAGAAAGCGGGCAATAAAAAAAAATAGAAGACCTATTAGATATAGGAATAGGCCTCTCTCTAATTCTAATGAATTCAAGGGGTCTAGCATAAATGAAAGAGAGTAGGAAGGTTATCATAATACATAATGAGATCCGAATTTCAAAAATATGAAAACAAATTTCAACTCAAAACAAAAAGCAAGGGGGGTATGGCGAAATTGGTAGACGCAACGGACTTAATTGGATTGAGCCTTAGTACGGAAACCTACTAAGTGATAACTTTCAAATTCAGAGAAACCCTGGAATAAAAGAGGGGCAATCCTGAGCCAAATCCTTTTTTACGAAAATAAAGAGGGTCTCAGAAAGCGAGAATAGAAAAAAAAGGACAGGTGCAGAGACTCAATGGAAGCTGTTCTAACAAATGGAGTCGGCTGCTTTACGTTGATAAAGGAAGCCTTCTATCGAACCCTCAGAAAGGGCAAGGGTAAACCTATATATACGTACTGAAAGATTGCTTCAAATGATTTCAGATGATTAATGAAAATGTGAGTCCATATATATAGAGAATTTATATATAAGATAAGAATCGAATAGTCATTGATCAAATCATTGACCCCAGAGTCTGATGGATCTTTTATTTTGAATAACGGATTAATCGGACGAGAATAAAGAGAGAGTCCTGTTCTACATGTCAATAACAGGCAACAATGAAATTTATAGTAAGAGGAAAATCCGTCGATGTTAAAAATCGTGAGGGTTCAAGTCCCTCTATCCCCAACAAAGTCTCCTTCAACTCCTTTCCCTAACTCTTTGCTGCCTTTCAATTTTGAAAGGGTTTCCAAATTTGTTATCTTTCTCATTTCTTCTCTTTATTTTCCTTTTTCACAAAAAAAGTACCCAATAGACCCTTTTTTTCCTCTTATCACAGGTCTTGCGGTATATATGACACACGTACAAAGGTAATGGCCCAGGAACCCTCATGTGATTTGTTGAAGGATTCAGAATCCATATTTGTACATTACGCGTTTTGTACAAAGTCTTCTTTTTTTTAAGGATCTAAGAAATGCGGGGCGTGGAAAAGACTCAAAATACCTTGTTTCGTCATTTTTTTGAATTGACATAAACTCAAGTCATCTAATAAAATAAGGGATGATGCGTTGGAAATGGTCGGGATAGCTCAGCTGGTAGAGCAGAGGACTGAAAATCCTCGTGTCGCCAGTTCAAATCTGGTTCCCGGCAATTGCTATTTATATGGGTCTCTACTCTATCAAATTTATTAACAAATTTATTATTTATTACCAAATTTATTGATAGAGGGTTGCCAAGTGTCTGGAAATAGAACCTCCCTTTTATTTGAGTTTTCTTTCATAGTTTGAGTCCCCGCATCACCTTCTAGATCCTTTTTTTTTAAGCACTGCGCAGAGCCTTTTTTTTAAGCACTGCGCAGAGCCTTTTTTTTAAGCCCTGCGCGCGGTACAAAGTCAAGTTTCTGGTACAGAAGACCTTTCTTTTTAGTTCATCCTATTGATTCGACTCATCCGAAATAAGTATCTTCCAAATCCAAATTTTCGAATTTTACTGAATTTCTAATTGTCTTTTCTTTTTTTGTATTTATTTAGCCTATCCATAATATGACGGAGTCCTCCATTACTCTCTTTGATCTAGAAAAGAGCGTATAAATATTCCTTGATTGA